AATGAAATGTCACAATTTTTTTTTTATACATGTACAAGTGATGGGAAACAAAAAATATCCTTTATGTATCCTCCTAGTTTATCGACATTTTCAGAAATGCTAGAACGAAGAATTTCTTTGTACATAAGAGAAAAAATATATGACGAAAATCTTTCTAATTCTTGGATTTATACCAATGAAAAAAAAAAGTTAAATTTGAATAATGAATTGATAAATCGAATAAAAATTATAGAAAAAAATGAGGGATCTCCTAGTCTGGATAGGCTTGAAAAAAGAACCATATTATGCGATGATGAGAATAAAAAAAAATGCTTGCCAAAAGCATATGATCCTTTTTTCAACGGACCTTGTCGAGGAACACGAAAAAAACTCTATTCACATGCAATCATGAATCATTTAATTACTTATACAAATACAGAAGATTTAGTAGAAATTTTTTGGATAAATAAGATTCATGATCTACTTCTTAATGATTCCTTAGGAATTTACCGTCAATCATTTTTAAAAAAAACGGAAAAGTCCTTCATCTCAATTGATGAATTATCTTCTGAGTGCGGACACATTTTAAATTTTGAAAAATGTCCTTTATTGACAGAAGCAAAAATAATTGATTCAGAAAGTCAAGCAAAATCTTTGCAATTTGTATTCGATGTAATTACAAAAGATCAAAAAACAAAGAAAAAGAAAGATATTGGAATTAAAATAGAAGAAGTCAGTAAAAAGGTGTCTAGATGGTCATACAAATTAACCGAGGATTTGTTGGAAGAAGAGGAAAAAGAAAATGAAGAAGAATTAGAAGAAGAAGAGCATGAGATTCATTCAAGAAGAGCCAAACGTGTTGTAATTTATAACGATAATGATCAAAATACCAATTCTATTTCTAGTACTAAGAATGCTAGTAACAATGAGAAAAATGATAATAAAACGGAAGAGGAAGAGGAAGAGGAAGAGGAAGAGGAAGAGGTAGCTCTGATACGTTACTCCCAACAATCGTGTTTTCGTCGCAATCTAATCAAAGGATCCATGCGCGCTCAAAGACGTAAAACAGTTATTTGGGACCTCTTTCAAGTAAATGCGCATTCCCCACTTTTTTTGGACCGTATAGACAAAACATCTTTTTTTTATTCTTTTCATATTAATGAAATGAAGAATCTTATTTTGAGGAATTGGATGGGTAGAGAACGAGAATCTGAATTTAAAATTTTAGATTCCCATTTTGAAAATGAAGAGACAAAAGAAGAAAAGGATAAAAAAGAACGTATAGAAATATCAGAAGCTTGGGATACCTTTGTATTTATTCAAGCAATAAGAGGTTTAATGTTAGTAATCCAATCTTTTTTTAGAAAATACATTATATTGCCTTCATTTATAATAGCTAAAAATATTTTACGTATGTTATTATTTCAATTCCCCGAGTGGTACGAGGATTTGAAGGAATGGAATAGAGAAATGCATATTAAATGCACCTATAATGGTGTTCAATTATCAGAAACAGAATTTCCCCAAGATTGGTTAACAGACGGCATTCAGATAAAGATTCTATATCCTTTCTGTCTAAAACCTTGGCGAAAAGCTAAGGTACGATCTCATCATAGAGATCGAGGAGATTCAAAATATAAAAACCAAAATTTTTGTTTTTTAACAGTCTGGGGAATGGAAGCAGAACTTCCCTTTGGTTCTCCCCGAAAACGACCTTCTTTTTTTGAACCTATTTATAAAGAACTCAAAAAAAGAAATAGAAGGGTAAAAAATAAGATTTTACAAGTTATAAACTTTTTGAAGGAAAGAATAAAATCCTTTATATTTATAAAAGTTAGAAAAGAAAAAACAAAATGGGTCACTAAAATATTTATAGTTATCAAACTCATAATGAAAAAATTGGAAAAAATAAATCCAATTTTTTTATTTGAGTTGAGGAAAGAAAAAGTATATGAAATGAAGGAAAACGAAAAAGATTTACAAAAAAATAAAAAGATTCTTCGCGAATCATCTGTTCGAATTCGACCAAAAAATTGGTTAAATTATTCACTAATAGAAAGAAGAATGAAAGATCTTTCTGATAAGACAATAAAAATCAGGAATCAAATAGAACGAAACGAAAAAGAAAAAAAAAAAGATATAGTTCTAATTTATGATAATAAAAGGCCGGAATCTTTGAAAATCTTAAAAAGGAAAAATATCCGATTAATGCGTAAATCGCACTACTTTATAAAATCATTCATTGAAAAAATATACATAGATATTTTACTATGTACCATTAGCATTCCTAAGATCAATGCACAACTTTTCTTTAAATCAAAAAAAAATATCTTTAATAAATCCATTTACAACAATAAAAGAAATAAAGAACAAGAAGGAATTGATGAAACAAATCAAAATACAATGAAGTTTCATTTTGGTTTGACTATAAAAAAGTTGTTTTCAAATACTTATAGTACTGAGAATAGGAATCCAAATTCCGATACTTATTGGAACTTATCTTCCCTATCTCAAGCATATGTATTTTACAAATTATCACAAACCCAATTACTTAATAAGGATCGCTTGAGACCTGTATTTCAATATAAAGGAAACTCTCCTTTTTTTAAGGAAAAATTAAAAGACTCTTGTATGATAATGATACACGGAATATTTGATTCCAAATCAAGACATAATAAAATTCATTCGTATGTAATGAACGAATGGAAAAACTGGTTAAAAGGTCATTATCAATACGATCCATCTCAAAAAAAATGGTCTCGATTAGTAACTAAAGAATGGCGAAATAGAATCAATCAACGCTGTATGATTCAAAACCAAAACAAGGAATCAATCCAATTGGATTTATATCAAAAATACCAATTCATTCATTCCATGAAAAAAAATAACTATGCAGCGGATTCTTTTATGAGTCAAAAAGAAAAATGGAAAAAAAATCACAGATATGATCTTTTATCATCTAAATACATAAGTCCTCCTAATTCATATATTTCTGGATCAACATTAGAATTTGAAATAAACGGGGATCGAGAAATTCCATATCATTTCAATACATCGAAACCCGAATCATTTTATGTATTAGTAAGTATACCTAGTAATAATTATCTAGAAAAAGGATATATTATTGATAGGAATATAAATTTGGATAGAAAATATTTTGATTGTAGAATTCCTCATTTTTGTTTTAGAAAGAATATTGAGATCTGGACCAATGCACATATTGGCATGACGATTCATAAAAATACTAAGACTGAAATTAAAAATTTAAAAAAAATGAAAAAAAAAGATCTTTTTTCTACTACGGTTCGTCAAGACATCAAACCATGCAATCAAAAAAGAAACTTTTTTGATTGCATGGGAATGCATCAAGAGGGGTTCTCTGATACTGCATCAAATCATAATACTATATCCAATCTCGAATCTTGGTTCTTCCCAGAATTTGTGCAACTTTTTAACATATATAAGATTCAACCTTGGATCATTCCAATCAAATCGCTCTTTTTTCATTTTAATAAAAATGAAAAAATAAATATAAATACAAAGAAAAATCCTCATGAATCGTCTAATAAAAAAGATCTTGAATTAGTAAATTACAAGCAGGAAGAACAAGAACAACAGGATCAAGGAAATCTTATATCGAATCTACGAAAACAAAAGAATAAAAAAGCTGTTGAAGAAGATTACGCAAGATTAGACATAGAAATTAAAAAGGGTAGAAAAAAAAAAAAATCTCAATATAAGAGAAAAAAACAAACGGAACTAGATTACTTTTTGAAAAAATATTTCCTTTTTCAATTAAGATGGGCTGATCCCTTGAATCAAAGAATAATGAACAATATTAGGGTATATTGTCTCCTACTTAGACTGATAAACCCAAAGGAAATTGCCATATCCTCGATTCAAAGAGGTGAAATAAATCTAGACGAAATGCTAATTCAAAAGGAGCTAGTTCTTACAGAATTGATAAGAAAGGGAATATTTATTATTGAACCAATTCGTCTATCTATAAGAAGGGACGGAAAATCTATTGTATATCAAACTATGGATATTTCATTGGTTGAGAAGAAGAAGCACCAAACAAATAGAAAATACGCAAAAAAAAGACATATTGAGAAAGAGGGGTTTGAAAAATCCATTCCACGATACAGCCACTTATTTTTTAGTGAAGACAAAAATCATTATGATTTCCTTATTCCTGAAAATATTCTATCTCCTAGGCATCGGAGAGAATTTAGAATTCGAATTTGTTTCAATTCACGGAATTGGAATGTTTTGGATAGAAATCCAAGATTTTGCAATGAAAAGAAAATAAAAAACTGTGGACAATTTTTGAATCAGAACAAGCATATTAACACCGATGCAAAAAATTTAATTAAATTCAAATTGTTTCTTTGGCCCAATTATCGATTAGAAGATTTAGCTTGTATGAATCGTTATTGGTTTGATACCAATAACAGCAGTCGTTTCAGTATGTCAAGAATACATATGTATTCACAATTCAGAATGAATTCAATTCAAATGCAAAATTAAAAAATTTTTATTTTTATATTTTTTTTTATATTTTATAGTGGATTTCCTACATATCGTGTGACATATTCTGTAGATGAAAGCCGAAATATATAGACTGTATAACATTAGAATTTCTAACACATGATGCTGATTTCATAGTGTATCCATTTTCACTAGGAGTAGCAGAATCTTTTTAGTTTAAGTAAAACGAAATCGTTCTATTTCGTGAATGCATATATTTATCAGACCCTTTTTATCCAATATCCAAATCCAATTTTCAATTGGATAAAATATACAAAACAAATAAACATAAATACATAAACAAAAAACAAATTAGTATATGAATAAATGAAATCCAATTTCGATTTATACTAGATGAAAATAACTGTCATAATAAATCTTATTATTTTTCCTGATCGGTAAAATTCACAGAAAATAAAAATTTTAATTTATTTTATGGTCAAAAATTCATTTATCTCAGTTATTCCACAAGAAGAAAAAGACGAAAATAGTGGGTCTGTTGAATTTCAAGTATTCCATTTCACCAGTAAGATACGGAGACTTACTTCACATTTAGAATTGCACAAAAGAGATTTTTTATCACAAAGGGGTCTGCGAATAATTCTGGGAAAACGTCAACGATTATTGACTTATTTGTCAAAGAAAAATAAAGTGCGTTATAAGAGATTAATGGATCAGTTAGATATTCGGGAACCAAAAACTCGTTAATTTAAATTAAATTTCTTATTTGAGTTTATTATTATTTATTATTAGCCTTGTTATTTTTTTTTTTTTTTATAGAATTTACATTTTATATATGACTATATGAATATGAATAGGATTATTTAGAATTACTAGAATTATACTAAATTCAATTTAAATTAGGATAAATTAGGATATATATATATATGAAAAATGAAAATATAATGAAAATATAATATATTTAATATTAAGAAAATAAACATGATTCGTATGTACAACTCATATTTCATGGTTATTCAAACGTAAATCAAAGGATCTTGGCCCTTTCTCATAAACAGATTTTAAAATCTATTGATTCTAGAAATTTTTTAAAATCATTGATTCGTCTGGTATCTACAATAGAAAATATATGATTTCCATCATTTTCTAATTAAAATTTTATCAGATCGAAAATCTTTTGTGTTCAAAACTTAAATTTATAGACCCAATGTCGCATTCAGTAAAAATTTATGATACATGTATAGGGTGTACCCAATGTGTACGAGCTTGTCCCACGGATGTATTAGAAATGATACCTTGGGACGGATGTAAAGCTAAGCAAATTGCTTCCGCGCCAAGAACCGAGGATTGTGTAGGTTGTAAGAGATGTGAATCCGCTTGCCCAACGGATTTTTTGAGTGTCCGTGTTTATTTATGGCATGAAACAACTCGCAGCATGGGTCTTTCTTATTGATATGTAACAAAAAACTCCCCTTGAATCATTTGATTCCTCTTTACCGAGAAAGCTCCGTACTCGAGAAAATAAAATATATTATTCTTCTCCCGAGCACGGAGTTTTCTGGTCAAAATTTATCTTGTCTTTATCACGAGTTATTTTCCTTCATAAAGGAAATAAGGCGTATAGGAGGGATACTATATGTATATGTATCCTGGAGCTCCCTCTAATGACCTATGTATTTTGTTCCAATTGGACGATCCATTAAACCAATTGAAGGAAGATTCTAAATGGATAAATATTTTTTTATTTTCACTGGAGACTGGGAATCGATGGACTTTCCATAGGACCCATTTTACTGACAGGATTTATCACTTGAACCAACAAACATTAGATTTCGAAAAATTAGCTAATCAATCATATCCCGCAGCATTGGAAATAATATTCCATTTTGGTTTTCTTATAGCTTATGCTGTCAAATCGCCGATGATACCCCTACATACATGATTACCAGATACCCACGGGGAAGCGCATTACAGTACATGTATGCTTCTAGCTGGAATCTTATTAAAGATGGGAACATATGGATTGATTCGGATCAATATGGAATTGTTAGCTCACGCTCATTCTAAATTCTCTCTCTGGTTGATCATAGTAGGAATAATACAAATCTTTTATGCAGCTTCAACATCTCTTGGTCAACGCAATTTTGAAAAGCATATTGCCTATTCTTACGTATCTCATATGGGTTTCATAATTATAGGAATTGGTTCTATAACTGGCATGGGACTCAATGGAGCCATTTTACAAATACTCTCTCATGGATTGATCGGTGCTGCACTTTTTTCTTAGCAGAAACGAGTTGGGATAGAATACGTTTTGTTTATCTCGACGAGATGGTGGGGAATATCTATCCCAATGGAAAAAATATTTATATTTACCATGTTTAGTAGTTTCTCGATGGCTTCTCTTGTATTACCAGGAATGAGTGGTTTTGTTGCAGAATTCTTAGTCTTTTTTGGAATAATTACTAACCAAAAATATCTTTTCATGCCAAAAATGTTAATTACTTTTGTAATAGCAATTGGAATGATATTAACTCCTATTTTTTTATTGTCTATGTTACGTCATATTTTCTATGAATACAAGCTATTCAATATACCAAACTATAAATTTTCATATTCTGGACCGCGAAAACTATTTCTTTCGATCTGTATCTTTCTACCTGTAATAGGAATTGAGATTTATCCTGATTTCGTTCTTCCGTTATCGGTTGACAAGGTACAAGTTATATTAGCTAATAATTTTGATTATTTTTATAGAAAATAGATACTAATTCTTTTTATAGCTTAGAAAATTCTAATTAATTAGAAGGAAAGTCTTATAATTCTTTGACTTTCATCTTTTCACGATTCTTCATTGTACAATGAAAAAAATGAAGAGTGAATTAGAATTGTAATGAAATACATCTAGAGTTTTTGAGAACCATTTGAATAATTCCTCCATTCAAACGGTTTTCAAAAACTCGCACAAATACTCATTGTCTATCAGACGATGTTTTTATGTGTTCTTCATGTAGTTTATTTTATTCAATTAGATATAAATGGGAATGAACCATAACTATGGAACCCGATTCCTAATAGATTGATCCCAAAATAGCATATCCAAATTAGGAGAAATCCTATAGAAGCCACAAATGCCGAATTTGTGCCTTGGTCTTGCAATTTTTTATTTGTTCTAATATGTAAATAGATTGCAAATATGGTCCAAGTAATAAATGCCCAAGTTTCCTTAGGATCCCAATTCCAATAAGAACCCCATGCTTCATTAGCCCATACTGCTCCAGAAAGAATGCCTATGGTTAAAAAGGTAAACCCTAAACTAATGACACGATAACTCCAATAATCCAAACGCTGAATTAATTGATATTTGTAAAAATTTAGAAATGAGAGAAAAGAAGTCTTTTTAAATACACTTTCTTTTTCGTTCAAATATTCTATCGTACCAACAAAGAAAAATGACTTCCTTAAGCTTATAAAATTCTTGTTCAAAAAAAAATCGATATTTTTTCTTTCTAATAATTTAGACACCCAACATCTTAGTATCTTAGTATAATTAAATACTAACATTTTTCGTTGTCTTATCCTAATTGTGTTTTTATATTTCGAAAAGTACAATTAATAGGAAAGAAAAAACCTTCTCACGAATTCAATCAAATTCAATATCAATAATATAAAGATTCAATAATCAATAAAAATATTATACAAAATATTCTTATCTTATATTATATAATATATTATATAATATTATATATAATTTATATTATATATAATTTAATAATATTATATATAATTTATATAATTAAATATAATTAATATAATTATAAATATAATTAATTAAATAAAATATATAATTTATAACTAAATATTAAATATAATTAAATAAAATATATAATAAAAATTAAAAATATATAAATATATAATAATTAAATATATAATATGATTATGATATATAATGATATATAATAATATATGTAATTTATAATTATAAATAATTATAAAACAATAATAAAATAAAAAAAGCTAGGTTTCTGTTATAGTTATAGTTTATAATACATAAATGGAAAAGTTTTTTATGAAAACTGAACTTACGAAAATACTAACTGAATATTCTTGATATTGAACTTGAACACTTCCATATGATAGACAATTCAACATGAATTTACTATTATTCTTTCAGGTAAGCCGCCATGGTGAAATTGGTAGACACGCTGCTCTTAGGAAGCAGTGCTAGAGCATCTCGGTTCGAGTCCGAGTGGCGGCATAAAATTATATGAAAATTATATAATTATATAATAAAATTATATAATTATATATTTATATTATTATTTAATATAATTAATATAATATAATTATTTTTTAATATAATATAATTATTTTTAATAATTATATTTTCCCTTAACATTAGATTGTATTTATGTAAGATTATAAAATTTATAGATATTTTATATATTTCCATTTATATTTATGTTTTATAGATTTAGGATTTCTTAATTTATTATAGTTCAATTATGGATCTCTTTATATTTTATATTTCTTTTTTATTGAATATTAAAGAATATTGATATTGAATTTGAATTCGTTTTTTTTTTATTTATTTTTCAAAGTTATGCTCTTATATTATTGATATTGATGGAATCACTATAGGTAATGACTAATAAAGAGTAATCCATTTTGAACAATATATGTCTTTCACATACAACCATAAAAATGAGTCACCTATCTTTGAATGGCAGTTCCAAAAAAACGTACTTCTATGTCAAAAAAGCATATTCGTAGAAATCCTTGGAAAAAAAAAGGCTATTTAGCGGCAGTAAAAGCTTTTTCTTTAGCTAAATCTGTTTCTACCGGACAGTCAAAAAGTTTTTTTTTGGGACAAAAAAACGTTTTTAAAAATCTTAATTGATATGTCTTAAAGAACTTAAAATTTTCTATTTTTGACTTGGAAGACAAATAATTGACATTTACTAATGTATTATTAATGTATATTGATTGTATTTTTTTTTTAATATTTATTTTAATCTCCAATTTCAATTATTTATTATTTAATAGGTACCCTTTTTTATGTTTATGATATTTGTGACCTTAGAACATATATTAACTCATATTTCCTTTTCGATCATCTCAATTGTGATTATGATTCATTTGATGAACTTATTAGTCTATGAAATAGAAGGATTGCGTAATTCGTCAGAAAAGGGGATGATAGCTACTTTTTTCTCTATAACAGGGTTTTTAGTTATTCGTTGGATTTCTTCAGGACATTTTCCCTTAAGTAATTTATATGAATCATTAATCTTCCTTTCGTGGAGTTTCTCCATTATTCATATGATTCCATATCTTGGGAATCATAAAAATTATTTAAGCACAATAACTGCACCAAGTGTCATTTTTACCCAAGGTTTTGCCACGTCAGGTCTTTCAATTGAAATGCATCAATCCGCAATATTAGTACCTGCTCTACAATCTCACTGGTTAATGATGCATGTCAGTATGATGCTATTGAGCTATGCAGTTCTTTTATGCGGATCATTATTATCAGTTGCTCTTATAGTGATTACATTTCGAAAAAATATCGATTTTTTTTTGAACAAGAATTTTATAAGCTTAAGGAAGTCATTTTTCTTTGTTGGTACGATAGAATATTTGAACGAAAAAGAAAGTGTATTTAAAAAGACTTCTTTTCTCTCATTTCTAAATTTTTACAAATATCAATTAATTCAGCGTTTGGATTATTGGAGTTATCGTGTCATTAGTTTAGGGTTTACCTTTTTAACCATAGGCATTCTTTCTGGAGCAGTATGGGCTAATGAAGCATGGGGTTCTTATTGGAATTGGGATCCTAAGGAAACTTGGGCATTTATTACTTGGACCATATTTGCAATCTATTTACATATTAGAACAAATAAAAAATTGCAAGACCAAGGCACAAATTCGGCATTTGTGGCTTCTATAGGATTTCTCCTAATTTGGATATGCTATTTTGGGATCAATCTATTAGGAATCGGGTTCCATAGTTATGGTTCATTCCCATTTATATCTAATTGAATAAAATAAACTACATGAAGAACACATAAAAACATCGTCTGATAGACAATGAGTATTTGTGCGAGTTTTTGAAAACCGTTTGAATGGAGGAATTATTCAAATGGTTCTCAAAAACTCTAGATGTATTTCATTACAATTCTAATTCACTCTTCATTTTTTTCATTGTACAATGAAGAATCGTGAAAAGATGAAAGTCAAAGAATTATAAGACTTTCCTTCTAATTAATTAGAATTTTCTAAGCTATAAAAAGAATTAGTATCTATTTTCTATAAAAATAATCAAAATTATTAGCTAATATAACTTGTACCTTGTCAACCGATAACGGAAGAACGAAATCAGGATAAATCTCAATTCCTATTACAGGTAGAAAGATACAGATCGAAAGAAATAGTTTTCGCGGTCCAGAATATGAAAATTTATAGTTTGGTATATTGAATAGCTTGTATTCATAGAAAATATGACGTAACATAGACAATAAAAAAATAGGAGTTAATATCATTCCAATTGCTATTACAAAAGTAATTAACATTTTTGGCATGAAAAGATATTTTTGGTTAGTAATTATTCCAAAAAAGACTAAGAATTCTGCAACAAAACCACTCATTCCTGGTAATACAAGAGAAGCCATCGAGAAACTACTAAACATGGTAAATATAAATATTTTTTCCATTGGGATAGATATTCCCCACCATCTCGTCGAGATAAACAAAACGTATTCTATCCCAACTCGTTTCTGCTAAGAAAAAAGTGCAGCACCGATCAATCCATGAGAGAGTATTTGTAAAATGGCTCCATTGAGTCCCATGCCAGTTATAGAACCAATTCCTATAATTATGAAACCCATATGAGATACGTAAGAATAGGCAATATGCTTTTCAAAATTGCGTTGACCAAGAGATGTTGAAGCTGCATAAAAGATTTGTATTATTCCTACTATGATCAACCAGAGAGAGAATTTAGAATGAGCGTGAGCTAACAATTCCATATTGATCCGAATCAATCCATATGTTCCCATCTTTAATAAGATTCCAGCTAGAAGCATACATGTACTGTAATGCGCTTCCCCGTGGGTATCTGGTAATCATGTATGTAGGGGTATCATCGGCGATTTGACAGCATAAGCTATAAGAAAACCAAAATGGAATATTATTTCCAATGCTGCGGGATATGATTGATTAGCTAATTTTTCGAAATCTAATGTTTGTTGGTTCAAGTGATAAATCCTGTCAGTAAAATGGGTCCTATGGAAAGTCCATCGATTCCCAGTCTCCAGTGAAAATAAAAAAATATTTATCCATTTAGAATCTTCCTTCAATTGGTTTAATGGATCGTCCAATTGGAACAAAATACATAGGTCATTAGAGGGAGCTCCAGGATACATATACATATAGTATCCCTCCTATACGCCTTATTTCCTTTATGAAGGAAAATAACTCGTGATAAAGACAAGATAAATTTTGACCAGAAAACTCCGTGCTCGGGAGAAGAATAATATATTTTATTTTCTCGAGTACGGAGCTTTCTCGGTAAAGAGGAATCAAATGATTCAAGGGGAGTTTTTTGTTACATATCAATAAGAAAGACCCATGCTGCGAGTTGTTTCATGCCATAAATAAACACGGACACTCAAAAAATCCGTTGGGCAAGCGGATTCACATCTCTTACAACCTACACAATCCTCGGTTCTTGGCGCGGAAGCAATTTGCTTAGCTTTACATCCGTCCCAAGGTATCATTTCTAATACATCCGTGGGACAAGCTCGTACACATTGGGTACACCCTATACATGTATCATAAATTTTTACTGAATGCGACATTGGGTCTATAAATTTAAGTTTTGAACACAAAAGATTTTCGATCTGATAAAATTTTAATTAGAAAATGATGGAAATCATATATTTTCTATTGTAGATACCAGACGAATCAATGATTTTAAAAAATTTCTAGAATCAATAGATTTTAAAATCTGTTTATGAGAAAGGGCCAAGATCCTTTGATTTACGTTTGAATAACCATGAAATATGAGTTGTACATACGAATCATGTTTATTTTCTTAATATTAAATATATTATATTTTCATTATATTTTCATTTTTCATATATATATATATCCTAATTTATCCTAATTTAAATTGAATTTAGTATAATTCTAGTAATTCTAAATAATCCTATTCATATTCATATAGTCATATATAAAATGTAAATTCTATAAAAAAAAAAAAAAATAACAAGGCTAATAATAAATAATAATAAACTCAAATAAGAAATTTAATTTAAATTAACGAGTTTTTGGTTCCCGAATATCTAACTGATCCATTAATCTCTTATAACGCACTTTATTTTTCTTTGACAAATAAGTCAATAATCGTTGACGTTTTCCCAGAATTATTCGCAGACCCCTTTGTGATAAAAAATCTCTTTTGTGCAATTCTAAATGTGAAGTAAGTCTCCGTATCTTACTGGTGAAATGGAATACTTGAAATTCAACAGACCCACTATTTTCGTCTTTTTCTTCTTGTGGAATAACTGAGATAAATGAATTTTTGACCATAAAATAAATTAAAATTTTTATTTTCTGTGAATTTTACCGATCAGGAAAAATAATAAGATTTATTATGACAGTTATTTTCATCTAGTATAAATCGAAATTGGATTTCATTTATTCATATACTAATTTGTTTTTTGTTTATGTATTTATGTTTATTTGTTTTGTATATTTTATCCAATTGAAAATTGGATTTGGATATTGGATAAAAAGGGTCTGATAAATATATGCATTCACGAAATAGAACGATTTCGTTTTACTTAAACTAAAAAGATTCTGCTACTCCTAGTGAAAATGGATACACTATGAAATCAGCATCATGTGTTAGAAATTCTAATGTTATACAGTCTATATATTTCGGCTTTCATCTACAGAATATGTCACACGATATGTAGGAAATCCACTATAAAATATAAAAAAAAATATAAAAATAAAAATTTTTTAATTTTGCATTTGAATTGAATTCATTCTGAATTGTGAATACATATGTATTCTTGACATACTGAAACGACTGCTGTTATTGGTATCAAACCAATAACGATTCATACAAGCTAAATCTTCTAATCGATAATTGGGCCAAAGAAACAATTTGAATTTAATTAAATTTTTTGCATCGGTGTTAATATGCTTGTTCTGATTCAAAAATTGTCCACAGTTTTTTATTTTCTTTTCATTGCAAAATCTTGGATTTCTATCCAAAACATTCCAATTCCGTGAATTGAAACAAATTCGAATTCTAAATTCTCTCCGATGCCTAGGAGATAGAATATTTTCAGGAATAAGGAAATCATAATGATTTTTGTCTTCACTAAAAAATAAGTGGCTGTATCGTGGAATGGATTTTTCAAACCCCTCTTTCTCAATATGTCTTTTTTTTGCGTATTTTCTATTTGTTTGGTGCTTCTTCTTCTCAACCAATGAAATATCCATAGTTTGATATACAATAGATTTTCCGTCCCTTCTTATAGATAGACGAATTGGTTCAATAATAAATATTCCCTTTCTTATCAATTCTGTAAGAACTAGCTCCTTTTGAATTAGCATTTCGTCTAGATTTATTTCACCTCTTTGAATCGAGGATATGGCAATTTCCTTTGGGTTTATCAGTCTAAGTAGGAGACAATATACCCTAATATTGTTCATTATTCTTTGATTCAAGGGATCAGCCCATCTTAATTGAAAAAGGAAATATTTTTTCAAAAAGTAATCTAGTTCCGTTTGTTTTTTTCTCTTATATTGAGATTTTTTTTTTTTTCTACCCTTTTTAATTTCTATGTCTAATCTTGCGTAATCTTCTTCAACAGCTTTTTTATTCTTTTGTTTTCGTAGATTCGATATAAGATTTCCTTGATCCTGTTGTTCTTGTTCTTCCTGCTTGTAATTTACTAATTCAAGATCTTTTTTATTAGACGATTCATGAGGATTTTTCTTTGTATTTATATTTATTTTTTCATTTTTATTAAAATGAAAAAAGAGCGATTTGATTGGAATGATCCAAGGTTGAATCTTATATATGTTAAAAAGTTGCACAAATTCTGGGAAGAACCAAGATTCGAGATTGGATATAGTATTATGATTTGATGCAGTATCAGAGAACCCCTCTTGATGCATTCCCATGCAATCAAAAAAGTTTCTTTTTTGATTGCATGGTTTGATGTCTTGACGAACCGTAGTAGAAAAAAGATCTTTTTTTTTCATTTTTTTTAAATTTTTAATTTCAGTCTTAGTATTTTTATGAATCGTCATGCCAATATGTGCATTGGTCCAGATCTCAATATTCTTTCTAAAACAAAAATGAGGAATTCTACAATCAAAATATTTTCTATCCAAATTTATATTCCTATCAATAATATATCCTTTTTCTAGATAATTATTACTAGGTATACTTACTAATACATAAAATGATTCGGGTTTCGATGTATTGAAATGATATGGAATTTCTCGATCCCCGTTTATTTCAAATTCTAATGTTGATCCAGAAATATATGAATTAGGAGGACTTATGTATTTAGATGATAAAAGATCATATCTGTGATTTTTTTTCCATTTTTCTTTTTGACTCATAAAAGAATCCGCTGCATAGTTATTTTTTTTCATGGAATGAATGAATTGGTATTTTTGATATAAATCCAATTGGATTGATTCCTTGTTTTGGTTTTGAATCATACAGCGTTGATTGATTCTATTTCGCCATTCTTTAGTTACTAATCGAGACCATTTTTTTTGAGATGGATCGTATTGATAATGACCTTTTAACCAGTTTTTCCATTCGTTCATTACATACGAATGAATTTTATTATGTCTTGATTTGGAATCAAATATTCCGTGTATCATTATCATACAAGAGTCTTTTAATTTTTCCTTAAAAAAAGGAGAGTTTCCTTTATATTGAAATACAGGTCTCAAGCGATCCTTATTAAGTAATTGGGTTTGTGATAATTTGTAAAATACATATGCTTGAGATAGGGAAGATAAGTTCCAATAAGTATCGGAATTTGGATTCCTATTCTCAGTACTATAAGTATTTGAAAACAACTTTTTTATAGTCAAACCAAAATGAAACTTCATTGTATTTTGATTTGTTTCATCAATTCCTTCTTGTTCTTTATTTCTTTTATTGTTGTAAATGGATTTATTAAAGATATTTTTTTTTGATTTAAAGAAAAGTTGTGCATTGATCTTAGGAATGCTAATGGTACATAGTAAAATATCTATGTATATTTTTTCAATGAATGATTTTATAAAGTAGTGCGATTTACGCATTAATCGGATATTTTTCCTTTTTAAGATTTTCAAAGATTCCGGCCTTTTATTATCATAAATTAGAACTATATCTTTTTTTTTTTCTTTTTCGTTTCGTTCTATTTGATTCCTGATTTTTATTGTCTTATCAGAAAGATCTTTCATTCTTCTTTCTATTAGTGAATAATTTAACCAATTTTTTGGTCGAATTCGAACAGATGATTCGCGAAGAATCTTTTTATTTTTTTGTAAATCTTTTTCGTTTTCCTTCATTTCATATACTTTTTCTTTCCTCAACTCAAATAAAAAAATTGGATTTATTTTTTCCAATTTTTTCATTATGAGTTTGATAACTATAAATATTTTAGTGACCCATTTTGTTTTTTCTTTTCTAACTTTTATAAATATAAAGGATTTTATTCTTTCCTTCAAAAAGTTTATAACTTGTAAAATCTTATTTTTTACCCTTCTATTTCTTTTTTTGAGTTCTTTATAAATAGGTTCAAAAAAAGAAGGTCGTTTTCGGGGAGAACCAAAGGGAAGTTCTGCTTCCATTCCCCAGACTGTTAAAAAACAAAAATTTTGGTTTTTATATTTTGAATCTCCTCGATCTCTATGATGAGATCGTACCTTAGCTTTTCGCCAAGGTTTTAGACAGAAAGGATATAGAATCTTTATCTGAATGCCGTCTGTTAACCAATCTTGGGGAAATTCTGTTTCTGATAATTGAACACCATTATAGGTGCATTTAATATGCATTTCTCTATTCCATTCCTTCAAATCCTCGTACCACTCGGGGAATTGAAATAATAACATACGTAAAATATTTTTAGCTATTATAAATGAAGGCAATATAATGTATTTTCTAAAAAAAGATTGGATTACTAACATTAAACCTCTTATTGCTTGAATAAATACAAAGGTATCCCAAGCTTCTGATATTTCTATACGTTCTTTTTTATCCTTTTCTTCTTTTGTCTCTTCATTTTCAAAATGGGAATCTAAAATTTTAAATTCAGATTCTCGTTCTCTACCCATCCAATTCCTCAAAATAAGATTCTTCATTTCATTAATATGAAAAGAATAAAAAAAAGATGTTTTGTCTATACGGTCCAAAAAAAGTGGGGAATGCGCATTTACTTGAAAGAGGTCCCAAATAACTGTTTTACGTCTTTGAGCGCGCATGGATCCTTTGATTAGATTGCGACGAAAACACGATTGTTGGGAGTAACGTATCAGAGCTACCTCTTCCTCTTCCTCTTCCTCTTCCTCTTCCTCTTCCGTTTTATTATCATTTTTCTCATTGTTACTAGCATTCTTAGTACTAGAAATAGAATTGGTATTTTGATCATTATCGTTATAAATTACAACACGTTTGGCTCTTCTTGAATGAATCTCATGCTCTTCTTCTTCTAATTCTTCTTCATTTTCTTTTTCCTCTTCTTCCAACAAATCCTCGGTTAATTTGTATGACCATCTAGACACCTTTTTACTGACTTCTTCTATTTTAATTCCAATATCTTTCTTTTTCTTTGTTTTTTGATCTTTTGTAATTACATCGAATACAAATTGCAAAGATTTTGCTTGACTTTCTGAATCAATTATTTTTGCTTCTGTCAATAAAGGACATTTTTCAAAATTTAAAATGTGTCCGCACTCAGAAGATAATTCATCAATTGAGATGAAGGACTTTTCCGTTTTT